AGTAAAATGCCTGAATAAAGGGTTATCTTGATAGGATAAATAATGTATTATATACTTTTACTAATTTAACTTTAATAAAATTAATTATTTTCTAAAAATTCAAAATTTTTTGTGTTGACACCCAAAGTTAATTTGCATCAATTTTTGTAATTAAAATGTTTTTAACATATATCTCTACATTTTCAGTGTAGTATTTTATTTAAACTATAAAAACTTAACAAACAATAGTAATTATAAAAATTGTTAAACTAAACATAATTATAATCACACTAAATTCCTTTGTTATAAAAAAATTATAGTTATTTTCAATCTTTCTTTTAATTCCTAAAGGTCCATAAATTTCTAATCAAGTTCAATCATTAATTGATATTTTTAATAATGATTTATTATTAATTAATAAAATAAATCTTGTTAATTCAGATATATTTCACATAGTTATAAAAAAATTCAGTTTCAGGTATCGAAAATTTTTAATCAATTTTAATAGAACTATAAATATACATATGCAAAATGGAATTAAAGATAGGAGTATAAGTTTTTGGTAAACTCTAAGGAAAATTAAGGTGTACTCTGATAATAAAATCCATCTTATTAAATTTCTAGCAATTAAAAGAAATGCTGTTAAATTAAAAATCGGTAAGATTATAAAAATATTTATGTTGTTTGTTATCACAATATTAACTATAGTTCCTTTAAATAAAAGTATATAAGCAAGTCGGAAATTATAAAGAAAAGTAAAAATAATTCCTATAATAAATAAGCTTATTTCAATAAGATTTCTTCTTTTTAAAAAGAAGAAATCTATAATTACATCTTTCGAATAAAATCCTCCAATGAAAGGAAACCCTATTAAAGAAAATATTCCAATTATTATACATCTTATAATTAGAGGTCTAAATTTAAAAAAATCTGATAGTAATCGAATATCTTGATTTCCTATTAAATTATGAATAACAAATCCAGCACATAGAAATAACATTGATTTAAAAATAGCATGAATAATTAAATGAAAGAAAGCCAAATTAGTTAACTTTAATGCTAATGTCAGTATTATAATAGATAGTTGTCTTAAAGTTGAAAAAGCAATAATTTTTTTAAGATCATTTTCAAAAAAAGCATTTATTCCTGATATAATCATAGTTATTAATGAAATTTTTATTAGAAACACGCTAAAAATATTGTTATTATTATCAAATAATAGATCAAATCGAATTAAAAGATACACCCCAGCCGTAACTAAAGTAGAAGAATGAACTAATGCCGACACTGGGGTTGGGGCAGCTATAGCTGCAGGTAATCATGCTGAGAAAGGAATTTGAGCTCTTTTGGTTAATCCTGCAATGATAATTAATAATCCCCAAATTAACTCGAAATTTTTTATTGAAAATAATTCAAATGAATTAAAATTAATAGCAAAAATAATTATTATAATTAATATCACATCTCCAACTCGATTTCTAATAATAGTCATTATCCCAGAATTATAAGAATTTCTTCTCTGATAATAAATAACTAAACAATAAGATACTAGTCCTAATCCGTCTCAACCTAAAATTAACATGAATGCATTAGGTATTAAAACTAATAACAGTATGGATAAAATAAATATAAGAACTATTCAACAAAATGAAATTTTATTTTTATCATTGTTTATATACCTATGGCTATACCAAAGGACTATTCTTGAAATAATCAAAACAGCAAAAGAAAATATACATCTTATTCAATCCAAAAGTATATAAAATTTATATTCAAAGCTTAAAATTCTTATTAAATTATACTCAAAAATAAAGAATATGTTATAATAGAATATTACAAAAAATAAAAATAAGAATCCTATTGCAAAAAAAATTAATATTATAGTTCAATTAATAAAAATTGCTTAATGATAAATCATCTATAAATCCACAATTTACAATTTTTGAAATTAAACTAATTAAGCATATTAAATTCATTTTATGAAAAAATTAATTTTAAGAAATCACATAATTATAGGTAAAATATGAAGTAACATTAAATAATATTCTCGAGATGAAATTATTTTGTTTCTAAAAATTATTCAATTCTGCCCATGATTGATATAACTATATATATATATAGAATAACAGGCTCTTAAAAAAATTATTATTATTACCGGTAAGGATAATAAAAAACTAAATTTAATTAATCTTAACCCTAAAAATAATTCACCAAATAAATTTATAGTTATAGGAGCCGATATATTAACAATTCTAAATAAAAATCATCATAATCTTAAATTTGGGAATAATAAAATTATTCCTTTAATTATGAAAAGACTTCGAGTATGCAGTCGCTCATAGATTATATTTCTCAAACAAAAAAGACCTGATCTGCATAACCCATGTCCAATTATTATTATTAATATTCCAAATCTTCCATGCAATTGAAATGTTAAACATCCAGATAATGCAATTCCTATATGAGAAACTGAAGAATATGCAATTAAAGATTTAATATCATTTTGATATAAACAAAAAATGCTAATTATAACTGCCCCTCACATAGAAATAACGATTAATACAAAAGAAAATTTTAATAAATCTAAAAAAAAAAATCTTTTAAAACGATATAATCCATAAAAGCCTAATTTTAGTAAAACTCCAGCTAAAATCATTGAACCAGCAATTGGGGCTTCAACATGAGCTTTGGGTAATCAGAGATGAAATAGAAATATAGGAATCTTGACTAAAAAACCTAAAATTATTAAAAAAAAAAAGAAACCTATCATATTAAATAGTCATTCATTAAAAATAATTCTCAAAGATTGACTTTTTAAAAGTATTAAAACTAGCAGAGGAAGAGATCCAAATACTGTATATATTAATATATAAAATCCAGCTTGAATTCGTTCTGGTTGAGATCCTCATCCATTGATTATTAAAATAATAGGAAATAAAACTGCTTCAAAAAATAAATAAAATATTAATAAATTCTCTGCTAAAAAACAGATAAATAAAAAATTTATTATTAATAATAAATAAAAATTAAAAGATTTATTTTTATAATTATTATTAAACTTTCTTGCTATGATCATAAGTAATGAAATTCAAGTTGTTAAAATAACTATTCTTAATCTTATTAAATCAAAGAAAAAGAAGTTTATTAGTAAGTCGGCATTATTAACTAATCCTTTAGTTAATAAAAATAAAACTATAATTATAAGATAAATTATAATTTGATATGGATTTATTATAAAAAATAAGCATAAAATCGTAATGGATATTAATAAAATTATTAACATTTAATTAAATTCATACTACTTATTATTTCATTTCCATAAAAAAATCTTATTATTACCAGTAACCTTAAAGCTAACCCAGCTTCACAAACAATTCTAATTAAAAAGATAAAAATTCCTAATAAATTAAATAAACAAAAGTAAATACAAAGTATTAATAATAATCTTATATAAATAAATTCAATTCTTAATAAAATTATTATTAAATAATAACGGTTAATAAATAATGCTAGTATACCAATTATATACAATACAATAATTAAAGTTGACATAAGTTGAAATAATTTAATTAAAATGTTGATTTTGTAAATCAAATTTGACTAAGTCTTTCAATTTCAGAAAAGATGTTATCCCAACAAATCTCCAAAATTTGTATACTTATTTCTATATTATTTTCTGAAATTAAATTGTTTATTTTTATATCCGTAATTTGTTTAAGATCTTTCCACCCTATTTTTATACTATCTTCATTAATTCTTTTAACATTATTTTTATCATTAACATTTTATTTTATTTACCAATTTTCCTTAATGTCAATAATAATAATTTTAATTATTTTAGGAGGAATGTTAATTATCTTTATATATATAATCAGATTATGTCCTAACAAAAAAATAAGATTTTATGGTAAACTAAGAGTCACTTTCACAACAACATTGATTTTAATTCCTTTTAATATGTATATATCAAAATTAGATTTAATTAATATTAACAAAATTTACTCAGTAAATTTTGTTAATATAATTATTATAATAATAATCTTTTTACTTTTAATATTAATAATTATTTCTAAAAATTTAAAATGAATTAATGCTCCAATTAAAAAATTTAATTAAACTTATGTTAAAATTGATTAATCCCTTAAAAAATTTACCAACTCCCTCTAATATTTCCTATATATGAAACTTTGGATCTTTATTAGGAGTTTGTCTATTAACTCAAATTATTACAGGATTATTTTTAGCAATAAATTTCTCAAGAGATATTTCAACAGCATTTTCAATAATTTCTCATATTCAACGAGATGTTAATAATGGATGATTAATTCGTTCAATTCATGCTAATGGAGCATCAATTTTTTTTATTTTCTTATATATTCATGTAGCTCGAGGAATTTATTATTCATCTTTTTTTTTCAAAAATGTATGAATATCTGGAATTATAATTATTTTTACATTGATAGCTACTGCCTTTTTAGGATATATTTTACCTTGAGGACAAATATCATTCTGAGGAGCTACTGTAATTACAAATCTAATTTCAGCAATTCCCTATATTGGAATATCAATCACTTATTGGATCTGAGGAGGATTTTCAGTAGACAATAATACCTTAATTCGATTTTTTACATTACATTTCTTACTACCTTTTATTTTATTATTTTTAGCTGTAATTCATATTACCTTAATTCATGAAAAAGGTTCTAGAAATCCTCTAGGAGTAGCAATAAATTTAGATAAAATTCCTTTTCACCCATACTTTACAATCAAAGACTTACTAGGAATTTTTGTAATTTTAATTATTTTTTCTTATTCTATTATTATTAATCCTTATGGTTTTATGGATGCAGAAAATTTTAATATTGCTAACCCTATAATTACCCCTCCTCATATTCAACCAGAATGATACTTTTTATTTGCTTATGCAATTTTACGTTCTATTCCAAATAAGTTAGGAGGAGTAATTGCTCTAGTAATATCAATTGCTATTATTTTAAGTTTTTGTTTTACAATAAAAAATAAAATATCATCTTTTTATTTTAATATTTTATTCAAATTAATATTTTGAAGTTTAGTAAATTGCTTTTTAATACTTACATATTTAGGTGCAATGCCTATTGAATACCCATTTGATCTAATAAGTAAAATTACTACAATTATTTATTTTTTAATGTTTATAATAATTCCTTTATGTTAAGACTTTTTAACTATATGTTAAGTATATATTTTGAAAATATAAAAAAGAATCTTTCTAAAAGTCTTTTATCAACTGAGTTTTCTCATAAATAAATTCTAAATTTAATGCATTTATCTGCCAAGCTGAACTTAAGTTAATTATTTTAATAAAAGAGAAGAGATGAAATTTTGTCAAAACTCATGTCTATCGGTTATCTCGATATATAAAAGGAAACGTATGCCAGACTTTACTGGGCAAATCTCCCTTATCTGGAAATAGGACCTATAATTTGAGCAAAATGTAACCATCTCCCCTTTTTTCTCCGAATTTATTAGTTAGTAGATGTGTACATGACTTAGTATGACCCTTTGTTACTCTCCTATGGGTCAATAGATGAGACAGCCGGTCGTCGCCCCTTATTTACAATAGATGAGATAATACTTCGCAAGCATAAATCTTATTAAAAAATTAAATTGCAAATTTAAAAAACGATAATTATTTATCTAAGATTTTTAATAAGATAAGCTAAAAACTAAGCTGTTGGGTTCATACCCCAAATATGATCATAAAATCTCTTATTAATTTTCTTTAAAAAAATAATAATCTGAATTATTTCTATTACAATTCTAACATCTTTATCATCAAACTCATGGTTTATTTTTTGATTAATAATAGAGATTAATATAATATCTTTTATTCCAATTATTAATAATTTTAAACTAAAAAATTATAATGCTATAATCACATATTTTATTATTCAATCTTTTTCTTCATCTCTATTTTTTATTTCTTCCTTTCAATATAGGTTATTCAACTCAGAATTTTTTTTTGGTTTAATTAATATTTCAGTATTAATTAAATTAGGAGTTATTCCTTTTCATTTCTGATTAATTTCGATCAGCGAGTTTTTAACATTTTATTCACTTTTCATTCTATTGACTATTCAAAAAATTATTCCTTTACTAATTATTGAAAAATTCATAAACCTAGTAATAATACCTTTATACGTTTTATCTTCTTTAATAGCTTCTATTATAGCAATAAAATACAAATTAATAAAAAAAATTTTAATTTTTTCTTCAATTTCTCATCAAGGATGAATTTTATGTTTAATTGCTAAAAAAATAAATTTTTGAATTTCATACTTAATAATATATTCTATTATTATTTATACTATTATCAATAATTGTAAAACAATTAATTTTAATGAATTATCTAATGTAACAATTAGAAAAATAAGACTTAAAATAAAAAATAGAATAATTATATCTATAATATCATTAGCTGGAATACCTCCTTTTCTTGGATTTTTCATAAAAATTATAGCAATTTTTCTTTTAATAAAAATAAATTTAGTTTTAATATTTATTTTAATTCTTTCATCATTAGTAAACCTATTTTTTTATCTACGAATTTTAACACCCCTTTTTTTTATTAATATAAAATCTTTAACATGAAATATTCATATTACAAAAAGAAATTTTTTTATTAAAATTAATTTAATACTTCTTGTCATTATAATTAACATTTTTTGTTAATAAGAAGATTTTAAGTTAAGAAAAACTATTTACCTTCAAAGTAAAAATTATTATAAATAAATCTTAATAGTAAAAGAAACTATTCATTAATAAATTTACAATTTATCGCCTAAAAATTCAGCCATTTTACCGCGATGAATATATTCTACTAACCATAAAGACATTGGCACAATATATCTAATCTTTGGGGCATGAGCTGGAATATTAGGATTAAGAATAAGAATATTAATTCGGTTAGAATTAGGTCAACCTGGAACTCTAATTGGAAATGACCAAATTTACAATGTAATCGTAACAGCTCATGCATTTATTATAATTTTTTTTATAGTAATACCCATTATAATCGGAGGATTTGGAAACTGATTAGTCCCTATTATACTAGGTGCTCCGGATATAGCATTTCCACGAATAAATAATATAAGATTTTGATTACTTCCACCCTCATTATTTTTGTTAATTAATTCTTCACTAATTGAATCAGGAGCTGGGACAGGATGAACAGTTTATCCTCCTCTTTCTTCGAATTTATCACACTATGGCCCATCAGTGGACCTAGCTATTTTTTCTCTTCATCTTGCTGGCGCATCTTCAATTTTAGGTGCAATTAATTTTATTACAACTATTCTAAATATACGATCTATTGGAATAACAATAGAACGAATACCATTATTTGTTTGATCTGTTTTAATTACTGCTATTTTATTACTTTTATCATTACCCGTTTTAGCAGGTGCCATTACAATATTATTAACAGATCGAAATTTTAATACTTCATTCTTTGACCCTTCAGGGGGAGGAGATCCAATTTTATATCAACACCTATTTTGATTCTTTGGACATCCTGAAGTATATATTTTAATTTTACCAGGATTTGGTATAATTTCTCAAATTATTTGTTACAATACAGGTAAAAAAGAGCCTTTTGGAAATCTAGGTATAATTTATGCTATGGCAGCCATTGGACTATTAGGCTTTATTGTATGAGCCCATCACATATTTACAGTTGGAATAGATGTAGATACTCGAGCTTACTTTACATCAGCAACAATAATTATTGCAGTTCCTACTGGAATTAAAATTTTTAGTTGATTAGCCACATTACACGGATCTAATATCAAGTTTAATACTTCAATTTTATGAGCTTTAGGATTTGTATTTTTATTTACAGTAGGAGGATTAACAGGAATTATATTAGCTAATTCTTCAATTGATATCGTTCTTCACGATACTTATTATGTAGTAGCCCATTTTCATTATGTTTTATCAATAGGGGCAGTATTTGCTATTATAGGGGCCATTATTCATTGATTTCCAATATTTTTTGGTATAAATTTAAATTCAAATTTAACAAAAATTCAATTTATAGTAACATTCATTGGAGTGAATTTAACCTTTTTTCCTCAACATTTCTTAGGATTAGCTGGAATACCTCGTCGTTATTCAGACTACCCAGACTTTTTTGCTAAATGAAACTTTATTTCATCTCTAGGCTCTCTCATTTCCTTAATTGGAGTAATTATACTAATTATTATTATTTGAATTAGTATTACTGAAAAAAAAATAATTAATTTTCCTTCATTTACTAATTCCTCTATCGAATGAATACTAAATTTTCCTCCATCAGAACATTCTTTTAATCAAAATAACATTATTTTAAAGTAAACTAATGATAACTTGATCTCAAATATCCTTTTCAGATATAAATTCTCCTATTATAGAACAAATAGTATTTTTTCATGATCATTCAATAATAATTATTTTAATAATTACTATCCTTACAATTTACATAATTACTAATATTTTAATAAACAACTTTCTTTCACGGTCAATAATAGAAGGCCAAGAAATTGAAATTATTTGAACAATTATCCCAGCTATTACATTAATTTTCATTGCCATTCCTTCATTACATTTATTATACCTGACGGATGAGACATTTAACTCTCAAATTTCTATTAAAATTCTTGGCCATCAATGATATTGATCTTATGAATACTCAGATTTTAATAAAGAATTTGACTCATTCATAATTCCAGAAATGGAAATAATAAAAAATTCATTTCGACTTTTAGATACAGATAACAATTTAGTTGTTCCTATTAATACTAATATTAAATACTTAATTTCATCAATAGATGTAATTCATTCGTGAACAATTCCATCATTAGGAATTAAAATAGACGCAGTCCCTGGGCGTTTAAATCAATCATTTTCAATTTCTAGACGCCCAGGTCTTTATTATGGCCAATGTTCAGAAATTTGTGGTGCAAATCATAGATTTATGCCAATTTCATTAGAAATTACTTCTATGAAAAATTTTATTAATTTTATTAACTCATCATTGAATGGCTGAAAAAAAGTGATGGTCTCTTAAACCAATTCATAGTTAAATATAACTTTCAATGAAAAAACTAGTTAATTTATAACAAAAGAATGTCATTCTTTTATTACCAAAAAAAGGTGTTTTTTAATTCCTCAAATTTTTCCTATAAATTGATTCTTAATATCTACAACAATTTTAATTATTTTAACACTTACAGTAATTAATTTCTACTTTTTCTTTATGCATAGTCCTAATAAAAATAAATTTAATATAAATAAAACATCAAAATATGTATTTAAATTTTAAATATTTAAATGATAAATAATTTATTTTCTATTTTTGATCCCTCAACATCTTCAAATTTTAATCTTAATTGATTAAGATTATTCATTTGAATAATAATTTTACCATTTAGTTTTTGAGCCTCCTCCTCTTTATTTCTAATTTCTTGAAAAAGTCTTTTAAAAAAATTTTTTCAAGAAATTAGAAATAACATTAAATTATCAAAAATGAAAAATTGTCTTATTATTTCTTCCATTTTTATTTTTATTCTTTTAAGTAATGTTTTAGGTTTATTTCCTTATGTTTTCACATCCTCTAGTCATTTAATTTTTACTATATTTTTTGCTTTCCCTTTTTGACTCACCTTTATTTTATTTTCATTAGTTAATAAATTTAATATAATAATAGCACATTTAGTCCCTATAGGAGCTCCTATAGCCTTAAGTTTTTTTATAGTTATTATTGAAACTGTAAGAAATGTAATTCGTCCTATTACCCTATCAGTTCGATTAACTGCTAATATAATTAGAGGTCATCTTTTAATTCATCTTCTTTCTTCAATTTCTATATATAGAAATTTACTTTTTATTTTAAGAATTCCTTTTATAACTGTTTTATTAATTTTAGAAACAGCTGTTGCTTTTATTCAAGGATTTGTATTTGTAATTTTAATCAGTCTTTATATTAATGAAAGATAACGTTAAACTTATGATATTTCATCCTTTCCATTTAGTAGAAAAAAGACCATGACCAATTACAAGATCAATTTCTGCCTTATCATTAACCTTAGGTTTTGTCAGTTATTTCCAAAATTTAAATTCACATTTAATTTTATTGGCAATTTTAATAATTTTTATTTCATCATTTCAATGATGACGAGATATTTCTCGAGAAGGTTCATTTCAAGGGTTTCATACACATTGAGTATTAAATGGATTAAAAATAGGAATAATTTTATTTATTTTATCAGAAGTTTTTTTCTTTGTTTCATTTTTTTGAGCTTTTTTTCATAGAAGTCTTTCTCCTAATATTGAAATTGGAAGTCAATGGCCTCCTAAAGGAATTTTCCCTTTTAATCCATTTGAAGTTCCCCTATTAAACTCTACAATCTTAATTTCATCAGGAATTACTGTAACATGAAGACATCATGCAATCATAAATAAAAATTATAATTCAGCTTTAAATTCATTATTTATTACAATTTTATTGGGAGCTGCTTTTACAATATTCCAAGGATTTGAATATTTTCAAGCACAATTTAGAATCTCAGATGGTATTTTTGGATCAACCTTTTTTATAACTACAGGCTTTCATGGTATTCATGTTTTAATTGGGTCTATTTTTCTTTTAGTATCTTATTTTCGAATTAAAAACCAATTAATTTCATCAGACCATTTTTTTGGATTTGAAGCATCAGCTTGATACTGACATTTTGTCGATGTAGTATGATTGTTTTTATTTACATTTATATATTGATGAATCTATTATTTAATTAGTATAAAAAGTACATTTAACTTCCAATTAAATAGTTTCTAAAGAAATTAAATAATTTTTTACCTATATATCACAATGGGCTTAGTAATCATTCTACTAGTAATAATATTTTTTTCTTTGGCCTTTCAAGGGAAAAAAGGCAAAGAAAAAAATTCACCTTTTGAATGTGGATTTGATCCTTTTTCTCTTTCTCGAGTTCCGTTTTCTTTAAAATTTTTCTTTATTGGCATTGTTTTTCTAATTTTTGACGTTGAAATTGTTGTGATTTTACCTTTTCCTTTAGTATTGACAACAAATAGATTGATATTTATATTTTCTTTTATTTCTATTAATCTATTAATTATGTTAGGTCTTTTATATGAATTTAAATATATAATATTAGATTGATTAAAATAATTTAAGAAAAGTATTTAAATTATTATAAAATCTAATTTGCATTTAGAAATTGGTTATCCCTTTTCTGTTAAAATAAAGCGATAATAATTGCATTCAGTTTCGACCTGAATTTAGAGAATTCTATTTTTTAATAGAAGCCAAAACAGAGGCGTTTCACTGTTAATGAATTAATTGAGTTTCCTATTAAAGATTAACCATTTAGGCTTCTAACCTAATATTAATGATATTTCATTTAATCTTTATTTAAATGGTGTAAATATAAACACTTAACTTTTTCATTGTTAAATTCCTTTAGGTTTAAATTAATTACAAAAATTGATGCAAATAAAGTTTTTTATAGTTAAAAAAATTAAGAAGGTCAAAAATAAGAAAATTATCCTCTGGGGAAGAATAATCTTTCATGCTATTATTATTAGTTGATCATAACGTATTCGTACGTATGTTCCTCGAATTATGATAATTATTGTTATTAAAAATAAAATAAAAATTAAAGTTATATTTTTCAAACCTAGAAATAAATAATAAGTTAAAAACCTAATAATTATAATATTTCCGTATTCTGATATAAAAATAATTGCAAATAATCAGGAACCATATTCAATATTAAATCCTGAGACAAGTTCAGATTCTCCTTCTGCAAGATCAAATGGCACTCGATTTAATTCTGCTAAGATTGTAATGATTCAGATAATAAAAATTGGGAAAAATCTGAAAATTAAAGGAAATGTCTCTTGGATCTTCAAGAATGAAAAAATATTATATCTTTGAGTTATAATTGCTAGTGAAATTAAAATTATGGCCATTCTTACTTCATAAGAGATTACTTGGGCAAATCCTCGATAAGATCCAATTAATGAATATTTAGAATTAGAAGCCCATCCACTAAATAAAATGGTATATCTTGCTAATCTTGAAATACAAAGAAAAAGAATGATACTTATATTTAAATTTATTGCATTATTTGAAAAATAAAAAATTATTCATATTATTATTATTATTACAATTATAATAAGAGGGGAAATGATTTGAATAAGTTTATTTATATAAAATATTTTATTTATTTCCTTACTAAAAAGTTTAATTGCATCTCTAATTGGCTGTAGTAAACCTAAAATCCCTGTTTTATTTGGCCCTTTTCGTACATGACAATACCCTAAAAATTTTCGTTCCATTAATGTGAAGAAAGCAATTCTTAATAATACTATTAAAACTAGAATAAAAAAATAAATAAAATTTAAAATTATTAAAGGAAAAAATCATAAAGGAAGCTTAAATTCCTTGCATTTTGTCTGCCACTTTAATAATTACAAAAATTGATGCAAATAAAGTTGTTTATCCTAATAATTATATTTTAAAATTCCTTTCGTACTAATTAAAATTTTTTTATTATTAAGATAGAATCCAACCTGATTCTCACCGGTCTAAACTCAGATCATGTAGGAAATTAAAAGTTGAACAAACTTCTTTTTTTAATATCTTCATTAAAAAAGTATCCTAATCCAACATCGAGGTCGCAAACTTTTTTGTCAATATGATCTATCAAAAAATATAACGCTGTTATCCCTAGAGTATTTAGCATATAATCATTAATAATGGATCATTTTATTTTTAAAAAGTTTTTAATATTTCTCCGCCTCCCCAGCTAAAATTTTTATGATAATAATTAAATATCAATTTAAAAATTTTATAAATTCATAGGGTCTTCTTGTCCTTAATATTGATAATTGTTTCTGCACAAATTAAAAAAAGTTCAATTTTTAATTTAAAAAAAGTTTTTCCGTGTAATTCCATTCTCTTAGCATTCAATTAAAATCTTATTTCAATACCTTTGTATAGTCAAAATACTACAGCAATTTAAAAATTTCATTGAGCAGGATTTACATTTATTGATAACCTAAATGCGTTGTTTTTATTAAACAGTCAAGAAAATATATTTGCCGAGTTCTTTTAAATTAAAAAGTTTTTAATATTTTTCCTTATTAAATTTAATAAAAAATAATTTCTTTTACTAATAATATCATCTTTATTTAGATTTTATATTAAATTTAATAAATAATGAGGTTAATTTTTTCTTTTTGAGTAATTTACTTATGAAAATAATAAAGAAAATTTTATTCTTTAAATTTCAAAAATTTTAAAAATTTAAACAGTAATAATTTCAGATTATCCCGAAATTATTTTTCTATAACTTTTAAAAATAATGTTAAATTATAGAAATACATATAATTATTTTATATAAACCAGATATCTTACTTTTTGACAGGAATTTCACTTCTAAATTTTAATTTCATTTAATATTGAAATATTAATTTAATTAATTATTTAGATCAAAGTACTTCGGGAAATATAAAATTTTATTTTCTTTTGAAATTCCCTTATGCTAAAGGTACATTTTATTTTCTTTTTTAATATTATAAAATTTTCCCTCTCGGTTTTAAATAAGAATTAAATTAAATTTTTATTTTATTAAATTAAAATAAAATCAACATATTTTTAATACAAAAAAAATGGTAATTAATACAAATTTTCATTGTAAGTGAAATATCTAATGATTTCATTTTTTTTAAAGCACTTTCCAGTACTTTAACTTTGTTACGACTTATCTTGTAAAAGAGTGACGGGCGATATGTACATATTTTAGAGCTTAATTCAAATTAACATTCTATTTTAATTTTACTTTCAAATCCTAAATATAATTTTAATTTCTTTTCTCTAAAAAGTAATGTAATTCACTTCATTCTTAAATTTTTACTGCACCTTGACTTAATATAATTTAATTTGGTAAATTTAAATAATTAAAGTTATTAATTATTTTTATAGTGGTATACAAATTGAAATAACAAATTTAAGTAAGATTTAGGTGTTTTATCCATTAAAGAGCAAATTCCTCTGAAAAGCTTAAAATACCGCCATAATTTTTTGCTTTCATAATTACTATTTACTAACAATGTAAAGCTCTTAATAATAGGGTATCTAATCCTAGTTTATTTGAGAATTTTAATTATATCTATATGATTGTTAAAAATAAATTTCACCTTAATTTTTAAGTAATTTTTTATTTTTATTTTATTAAATTTCTTAAAAGAAGAATTTTTCTATTTGTTTAACCGCTGCTGCTGGCACAAATTTAGCTAGATTGTTTTTCTAATTCTTAATAATTTTTTATTATTAAATAAAATAAATTTTCTACATTAAATGTTTTTAAAAATAGTATAAAAAAACTAGAAGTTTTTTCTTAAAAACCAAACCAAATTTGAAAAACATGTTGATTGTAAAAAAGTTACTTGCGGTATTTTTAAATTTTGTCAAAACTCATGTCTATCGGTTATCTCGATATATAAAAGGAAACGTATGCCAGACTTTACTGGGCAAATCTCCCTTATCTGGAAATAGGACCTATAATTTGAGCAAAATGTAACCATCTCCCCTTTTTTCTCCGAATTTATTAGTTAGTAGATGTGTACATGACTTAGTATGACCCTTTGTTACTCTCCTATGGGTCAATAGATGAGACAGCCGGTCGTCGCCCCTTATTTACAATAGATGAGATAATACTTCGCAGT